CAGTCTCGTCCTACGAATTAATAAATTAGAGGAAGGATTCTTCTGTACAAAAGACAAGTCAATCTTCCAAAATTTCATTGTAAATATAAAAGACTTATCAAAAAAAAAAAAAAAATATAAATATAAAATATAAAGGGAGAGAGAAAAAAGATGCAGGGCCGTTTGTCTGCTTGGCTAGTCAAACATGGGCTAGTTCATAGATCTTTGGGTTTTGATTACCACGGAATAGAGACTTTACAAATAAAGCCCGAGGATTGGCATTCCATTGCTGTCATTTTATATGTATATGGTTACAATTATCTGCGTTCCCAATGTGCCTATGATGTAGCACCAGGCGGACTCTTAACTAGTGTATATCATCTTACGAGAATAGACTATGGTATAGATCAACCAGAAGAAGTATGTATAAAAGTATTTGCTCCCAGGAAGAATCCTAGAATTCCGTCTGTTTTCTGGGTTTGGAAAAGTGTGGATTTTCAAGAAAGGGAATCCTATGATATGTTGGGAATCTCTTATGATAATCATCCACGTCTGAAGCGTATCTTAATGCCGGAAAGTTGGATAGGATGGCCTTTACGTAAGGATTATATTACCCCCAATTTTTATGAAATACAAGATGCTCATTGAAGAAAATAATAAGAAACTAATCTTCAGTCCTACAACTCCAGATATTCAAGGAATCTTTGCGCCGTCTCTTAGAGATCAAGAGAGTCAGTGAAGTCTCAGTTAGATTATTAGAGATATGGATAGACTAAAAAAATTGGATTCTCCAATTTCGAAGATATTTATTTCGAATCAATTGAGCTACTAAGATGAACTAAACGAGTTCTGTATCATGAACTTTGTACCGTGCGTATCCCTTTGCTGAGATATATAAAATGAAAAGCACATTAGGGGGGAATGCAGAAATAGAATTTCAAAGAAAATATAAAAGAATCAAAGATGATCGTATTTTATTTGTACTCTATCTGAGATGAGTCTTGTATATTCCCACCCTTCAACTCTCTAGACTAGATTTTACTAATTTAATTAATTAAATTAAGAAATGAAACTGTAGAATAGATAATAGATACTCATAAACAAATTAATCATGTGCCAGGAACCAGATTTGAACTGGTGACACGAGGATTTTCAGTCCTCTGCTCTACCAACTGAGCTATCCCGACCAGTTTCATTTTCAAGGTGGCGCCTTCCTCATTTTACTAAATGACTGGGTCGATGTCAATTAAAAAAAAAAAAAGACGAAAAAGTATTCGAAAGTATTCGAAAGTTTCATCTGTGCCCTGGAATGTTTTGTATTTTTAAAAGGCGACTTTTGAAGTTTCACTCCGAGTAATGATTTTGATTGTTAATCACTCCAACTTCAAATGGAAATTCTTTCTTTTTGTTTTGCTCAAAAATGTTCATTTGTATGTCTATCATACATATCACAAGACTTGTGAAAAAAAAAAAATCAAGCCCGTCGAATCAATGAAAAAGATAAGGAATTTTGGACCATTAACGAAAAGAGAGCATAGGATAAAAAATTAGGAAGTTGAAGGGGCCTGGGGATAGAGGGACTTGAACCCTCACGATTTTTAAAGTCGACGGATTTTCCTCTTACTATAAATTTCCTTGTTGTCAATATTGACATGTAGAATGGGACTCTATCTTTATTCTCATCCGATTAATCAGTTATTTATCAGACTATGAAGTCAATGATTTGATCAATTCATCTTGGATCCTTTTTTTTTTCAATTCTGATTCTTGAACTTGGGATTGATTCAAGACAATTTTTTTCATATTCCTAAAATAAAAAATCTAATTTTAATTAGAAATTATAAAAATATATATATATATATAAATATATATATATATAGATAGAATTTATAGAATATAGAGACAAAAATTATAGATTGGAGTCAATTAATATTAATCATTTGAGATAGTATTTCAATACGTATATGTATATACATCTTATTACTTTATCCTTTCTCTTTCTGGAGTTTTGACGAAAGGATTCCGTTACTTTACTAATTTGAATTAACTCCATTTGTTAGAACAGCTTCCATTGAGTCTCTGCACCTATCCTTTTTTTTTTTTCTTTTTTTATGTTTTTTCTTTATTACTCTTTTTTTTTTTTTTCGGAAAACAAAAACAGGATTTGGCTCAGGATTGCCCATTTTTTATTCCAGGGTTACTCTGAATTTGAAAGTTATCACTTAGTAAGTTTCCATACCAAGGCTCAATCCGATTAAGTCCGTAGCGTCTACCTATTTCGCCATATCCCCTTCTTTTTTTGTTTTAAAATTCCAAATTTCAAATTGTATTAGAATTCTGGCATTCTGTTTTTTTTTTTCTTTCATTTCTACTATACTGGAAGTCATTAAATACCAATTCCTATAACCGCGTTTTCTCTTATTAAATTTATTTCATTTTTTGTCTATCTTCTTTCCATCTCTATTCGAGACCTAGATTTGGTCTAATCAGAAATGATTCTATCAGTTCTGTATCTGCAATTCAATATAAATATATATTTCAATATATATATATACTATATATACTAACCACATTTATTCTATATGCCTTTCCTTCTATCATTTGTCTCGTACAATTTTTCATACTCGAACGATCAATTGTTTTCTTTTTAGTTATTCATAGTTACTATGAATAACTAAAAAGAAAAAGTTAATAGCTAAGATTCCAGTAGTTTATTAAATTCCTATGTACAATTTCGATCATGTAAGCCCGCTTAGCTCAGAGGTTAGAGCATCGCATTTGTAATGCGATGGTCATCGGTTCGACTCCGATAGCTGGCTTTACTCGATTTGTTTGATTTTTTATATGATTGATAATGTGTTTTTGAAATCAAAGAATATTGAAAACACTTCTCTTTCCCTTGTTTCAAGGATTTACGGTTATTATGTGGCAGAAACTTCCAATTTTGAATATTTGAATAAGAGTTAGAGGAATTAAATCTCTACAGAACAAATCAAGAACAAGAAAAGGACCTTTTTTATAAACATTAACGTTATTTGTGTATGTTATTTGTGTATATATAATATAGTTCAGATGTGGATACAACACATCTTATTATTCTTTGTAATATAAGGAGTATAATGCTTCGGTAAATTTTTTCTCATTTATCATATTTATCCTTTAGTTCAAGTTCAGTTTTAATTTCAGTTTATGAAATTTCAATAAACAATAAAATAAGGAGTCTTTATGTCACGGTACCGGGGGCCTCGTTTCAAAAAAATACGCCGTCTGGGGGCTTTACCGGGGCTAGCTCGTAAAAGGCCTAGAGTCGGAAGCGATCTTAGAAATCAATCGCGTTCCAGTAAAAAATCTCAATATCGTATTCGTTTAGAAGAAAAACAAAAATTGCGTTTTCATTATGGTCTTACAGAACGACAATTACTTAAATACGTTCGTATCGCCGCAAAAGCCAAAGGGTCAACAGGTCAGGTTTTACTACAATTACTTGAAATGCGTTTGGATAACATCCTTTTTCGATTAGGTATGGCGTCAACAATTCCTCGAGCCCGCCAATTAGTTAATCATAGACATATTTTCATTAATGGCCGTATAGTAAATATACCAAGTTATCGCTGTAAACCCGGGGATATTATTACAGCTAGGAATGAACAAAAATCTAGAACTATGATTCAAAATTATCTTGATTCATCTTCCCAAGAGGAATTGCCAAAACATTTGACTCTTTGCCCATTCGAATATAAGGGATTGGTAAATCAAATAATAGATAGTAAATGGGTCGGCTTGAAAATAAATGAATTGCTAGTCGTAGAATATTATTCTCGTCAGACTTAACCCTAACTAAAACAAGAAAGGTTCCGACAATTTTCTTTTGTCAGGGCCCGGGTAAGAATCCCAGCCCCCCCGCCGCCCCGCCCCCCCCTCTCCCATTCATATTCATATATGGTAGGGATATGTTCATTCCTTGCCTATATTTTAATTTTATTTGCCCGTATTTTCGCAGAAATTAAGAATTGAAATGTTCTATTAAGAAAAAGATAAAGCCTAACTTTTGGAATAAAGGTATCCATTATTATGTTCTGGGATTTGATATATTGTGGTCAGTAACATTGAGAAATTCGACGATGATACGGAAAGAGAGGGATTCGAACCCTCGGTAAACAAAAGCTTACACAGCAGTTCCAATGCTACGCCTTGACCCACTCGGCCATCTCTCCTATAGAATGATTATGGCTAAAAAAAGAATGAATCGCGAGTTTTTCATATTTGATTGTTGATATAAGTATGATACCCACAATTACAATCAATTCTAACTGCTAACTATAAAAAAATAGAAAACTTTTAATCCAATAAAGACCTTTCCCCCGGGCTGTGGTGGGATAAAGAGAATTTTTTTGTTTTTCGGAAAAAGTATTCTTTCAAAAGAATAAAGATCTATATCTATTTCTGTTTGTCAAAACATCTCCCCGTCTTTTTCTGATAGATCTATTACCGGCTTAAAAAAATGGATTGGCCGGGCTCGAACGACCAATCCATTTTTTTTTTGAGTTGAGTCTGTTTTCATGTTATTTCGTATTCTACAATTACTTTTTTTGTGGGAGTGTTTTCTCACGAGAAAGAATTTCAAGAAATTCTAAAATGAATTGGATTGATATCTATGCCTAGATCTCGAATAAATGGAAATTTTATTGATAAAACTTTTTCAATTGTAGCCAATATTTTATTACGAATAATTCCGACAACTTCCGGAGAAAAAGAGGCATTTACTTATTACAGAGATGGTGTGATTTGATCTTAGTATTTAGCCTTTTCAAGTCTTAGAGTAAAAACACATTAGTCAGGATAGAAAGATTTGATTGAAATAACTCTGCGTTTGTTGAAGGTGAAGTTTATAAAATAGAAAAAAACAATTCCTTCTGTCGTGTATCCCCGACTACTGCAGCCTCAGATGCTTCAATTGTTGATTCTAGCATTGAGCGAAAGGTTACACCTATGGTTTGGGGCGGACTCTGTTTAATCCTACT